CAAAATAGAAGACTAAGCAACTCAAACCTTTCTATTTTTATCTTGGATCCACAATTAACCCTAAGGATCTATAGGATTGGTGTATTCTTTTTTATTCCCCAGTTTCAGATAGACTAGTATCACAACTTCTTATACCTATCCTGTATATTGTCCTTTTCTTTCCGTGTTGGAATAGAAACTTATTAATAGACGAGATTTTACAAAAAAATGTGTGTTTTTTTTTTTTTTCATTTCTTTTAGGAGAAAAGAAATATTACTTTTCTTGATGCGAATTTGACACAATATAACAAATTACTTTTCTATTTACACTTCGAAAAAAAAAAAATTGAAAACATGATTCCCTCATAAAATATCATATATAGTGAAGTGATACTCCGGTTTCTTACAAAAAAGGAAAAGAGAATCATTTTTTTTTAATACCCACTCTTTATTTAGTTAATAATCCTGTTGATTGGATCTATATACTTATTTTGAGAGGCAAAAAAATAGTTAAATGATTTTTCATCGAATGACTATTCATCTATTTATTTTGATGGAAATAGCAGCAAGAAAGTTCTATGGAAAAATGGTGGTTCAATTCGATCTTATCCAATGTGGAATTAGGATACAGGTGTAGGCTAGGTAAATCAATGGATAGTTTCAATCCTTTTGAAAATACCAGTATAAGTGAAGACCCGATTCTAAATGATACAGATAAACACATCCATAGTTGGAGTAATAGTGACAACTCGAGTTCCAGTAATGTTGATCATTTAGTCGGCGTCAGGGACATTTGGGATTTCAGCGTTGATGAAACTTTTTTAGTTCAGGATAGTAATAAGGACAGTTATTCCATCTATTTTGATATAGAAAATAAAGTTTTTGAGATTGAGACTGATTATTCTTTTCTGGGTGAACTAGAAAGTTCTTTTTCTAGTTATTGGAGTTCTAGTTATCTGAATAATGGGTCTAGGATTGGCGACTCCCAATATGATCATTATATGTATGATACTAACTATAGTTGGAATAATTACATCAATAGTTGCATTGACCGTTATCTTCGCTCTCAAATCTGTATTGATAGTTCTATTTTTAGTGGTAGTAACTATTATAGCGAAAGTTACATTTATAGTTACATTTGTGGTGAAAGCGAAAATAGTAGTGAAAACGAGAGTACCGGTCTAATAACTAGCACGAATGGTAGCGATTTGGTTAGAAGAGAAAGTTATAATGATCTCGATATAACTCAAAAATACAAGCATTTATGGGTTCAATGTGAAAATTGTTATGGATTAAATTATAAGAAATTTTTGAAGTCAAAAATGAATCTTTGTGAACAATGTGGATATCATTTGAAAATGAATAGTTCAGATAGAATTGAACTTTTGATTGACCCAGCGACTTGGGATCCTATGGATGAAGACATGGTATCTCTGGATCCCATTGAATTTCATTCCGAAGAGGAACCTTATAAAGATCGTATTGATTCTTATCAAAGAAACACAGGATTAACCGAGGCTGTTCAAACAGGCACAGGTCAACTAAACGGCATTCCCGTAGCAGTTGGGGTTATGGATTTTCAGTTTATGGGGGGTAGTATGGGATCCGTAGTAGGTGAGAAAATTACTCGTTTGATTGAGTATGCTACCAATCAATTTTTACCTCTTATTTTAGTGTGTGCTTCCGGAGGAGCACGAATGCAAGAAGGAAGTTTGAGCTTGATGCAAATGGCTAAAATATCTTCTGCTTTATATGATTATCAATCGAATAAAAAGTTATTTTATGTGTCAATCCTTACGTCTCCTACAACTGGTGGGGTGACAGCTAGTTTTGGGATGTTGGGAGATATCATTATTGCTGAACCTAACGCCTATATTGCATTTGCCGGTAAAAGAGTAATTGAACAAACATTGAATAAGGCAGTACCTGAAGGTTCACAATCGGCTGAATTTTTATTCCATAAGGGCTTATTCGATTCAATCGTACCACGTAATCTTTTAAAAGGCGTTTTGAATGAGTTACTTCAGCTCCATGATTTCTTTCCTTTGAATCCTAAATCAAGTAGAGCCTTAACTTAATTAAAGTTAATTAAATTGAAATTAGTTAATTTTTTTTTCTGGCGAGCAGGTATTTTTTTATTGTAATCAAAGGAAAAACACCACGAATGCATTTTTATGTGACATAAGAGTAAATTGTAGTAAAGAATCATCCAGATAATTTTTTGGCCGATATTCACTCTTTTTTCTTGTTGATAGAAAAAAGAGTGAATTCTTTTTTCCGTGAAAAAAAAGTTCTGCAAGGTAAAATGGTAAATAATAAAAAATAAAACGAATTTCATCTTTTTTTCTTACTTCTGCATACAAAAATAGAAAAAAGTAGAGTCTCATATATATATATATCGCGATCGCGAGAATCCCCTCTTTTTGGTAAAAACAAAAAATCCCAATTTTTTGATCGGATTAGAAATTGTAACGAAGTGTTCGGGAATTTATAAGCAGAAAAACTCGTTATTTTTTATTTTAGTAAAATAAAAAAAAAAGAAAGTTATAAGACAAGAAAAAAAAAAAGATAATATAAAGAAGAATAAAAAATAGGTGGATTATCATATATATTTCATGTAGAAATACAAAAAAGTCACTTAATTAGTTCAATACTCTTTGGACTTTATTTTATTAGAATTCTTTATTTTATTAGAATTATATATGTTCATTTCGATATAATTTTATTATATACAAATCTTAGTGATTCTAAAATTAGCTTTGGAATAATTACTAATAAACTAATTACTATTACCAATAATTAAAATAATTACTAAATAATTCGATTAGTAATATAAGAATTACTACTAGTAATATAGTAATATTAATATAGTAAGATAAGAATTATTAAGATATAATAATTAATTAATAAGATAAGAATTAATACGAAATGAAATAAGAGAAAGAATTAATATTAATATAAAATATAAATTTAATATTAATTTAATATTAATTTTAATATTAATAAAGAATAATAAAAATAGAAATATAATAATAAAATAATAATATAGAATATTAAAATTTAATAGTAGAACTACAAAATAGAAATTTAATAGAATATTTTAGAATATTTCGAAATATTTAATTAAATTAATATTTATTTAATAATTAATGTTTAATTTCATTTTAAGAGAATTGCTTATTTAATTATTTAAATTATTTAATAGAATAGTTAATATTAATAGAAAACTATCTACTCATATCGAAATATATATAGAATAATATAAAAATACAAAAATATGTAGAATTAGAATATATTATTAAAAAATTAATAAAAAGGTTTAATAATAAATAATATAAAATAATAATCTATTTAATAATAATAAATAATAATATTCAAAAATTTCTCTTCAAAATAATAGAACAAAATACTAGAATATAGAAATATTCGAATAGAAATGAAACAAAAATAGAAAATATAGAAATAGGATAATTAATAAATTTAATAAATATCGAATATTAGAATATAGAATATGTTAATAGAAATTAAATATAGATATAGAATAATATATAATTAAGAATTATAGAATATTCTAATATAAAAAATAATATTAAATTCGATTCTAATTATTAGAATATAAATATTCTAATCTAAATATAATAATATAAAAATGAAATAAAAATTCCAATTAAAAGATAGAAGAAAAAAAAATATTAGAAGAAAAAATAAACAGGTACAAATATTAAATTGAGGTGCCCATTCTATGACAATTCTCAACAACTTACCCTCCATTTTTGTCCCTTTAGTGGGCTTAGTATTTCCGGCAATTGCAATGGCTTCATTATCTCTTCATGTTCAAAAAAACAAGATTTTTTAGATCCGATTAGGTACGATGGAAGTAGATTTCATTTATTTATTTTTCAAGGCCTAGACTTAGATCCTAATACGGATATCTAGTTAGTCTAATATGATATAATCTAATACGATATAACATGTTATATATGTGTAGATAGGAGATCATAGGATGAGGCTACTTTATTTGTTAATCTAATGAATTCGATGAATTCCTCCTAAAGATTCACATCAAAATAGTGCGAGTTGATGGAAATTACTTCGGAAACAAACAAAAAAAAAAAAAGAAAGTCAAATCAAATGGGCTAGTCTCCCACTTCCAAAAAAAAGCAACTGGATCTAGTATGAGTTGGCGATCAGAACATATATGGATAGAACTTATAGCGGGGTCTCGAAAAATAAGTAATTTCTGCTGGGCTTTTATACTTTTTTTAGGTTCATTGGGTTTTTTATTGGTTGGAATTTCCAGTTATCTTGGAAAAAGTTTCATATCTTTATTTTCCTCTCAGCAAATACTTTTTTTTCCACAAGGGATCGTGATGTCTTTCTATGGGATCGCTGGTCTATTTATTAGTTGTTATTTGTGGTGCACAATTTTGTGGAATGTGGGTGGGGGTTATGATCGATTCGATAGAAAAGAAGGAATAGTATGTATTTTTCGCTGGGGATTTCCTGGAAAAAATCGTCGCATCTTACTCCGATTCCTTATGAAAGATATTCAGTCTATTAGAATAGAAGTTAAAGAGGGTATTTACGCTCGGCGTATCCCTTATATGGAAATAAGAGGCCGAGGGACTGTTCCTTTGACTAGTACTGATGATAATTTTACTCCACGAGAAATTGAGCAAAAAGTAGCGGAATTGGCCTATTTTTTGCGTGTACCAATTGAAGTATTTTAAAATTAGTTGAAGAATGAGCATTTTCGTAGCAGGAGTGAAAAAATCCAAGAGTCTTCTTTTTTTATAGCAAAACTTATATAGCATAACTTAACTGGAATTTCTTCACAATATTGATGAACTGATGAACTAAAGAATACGTATTATATATACGTATCCGGAACAATTCCAATTAGAAAATCAAACTTTTTAATCTACAAATTTTGTTATGAGTATGTAAATTCACTAAATCCAATAACAAAACAAGTAAGAAATCAAAATAATAGACCCATCTCATAGATCAAAACAAAGCATTTCGGAATAAAATAGAAAGAAATTCTCTTTTTATGTTCAATATTTGAAATTGATAGGTTACGTATCGGTAGATTCTATCTTGGAAATTATCTCTACTTTTTTTTGTCATGTGTCAGTCGAGGTTTCTTTTTATCTTTTTTTTGTCTTCCTTAACCTTAATGTAATGAGCAAAGGACTGGACCACTTAGAATGCTAACCTTTCTGTCTTATTTTGCTTTTGCCACTCATTTTTTATTATCACATCACAATATTCTTCATAAATCTTTCTTAATTATTCCTGTGGGATATGGGTAAATTGGCCATTTTTTTTTTTTCAAAATATTTGTTTTGTTGATAGAACGGAATTCTTTTATCTCTAAATCCGAATTTGGAGTCGCTCTGGGGGACATTTATGGAAAGGGGGAAATTGCTTCGAAATTGAGCAATTGAGATATCTAAAAAGAATATTTTTTTCTTCATTTGTGTACTCTTTTTATTTTAGGCTATTTTTTTTTTTTGTATTCTTTCATTTTTCAAAATTCAAGGACTAACCACTGGCTTACAAATAAAAACAGCGAATAGATTCATAAGTTCCAAGCCTTGGAAGAGAACTTATACTTGATAGAAATATTAGATCATATAGAATCGAGAAATGAGGTGCGTTCATTAAAAATTCACATACGAAAAATGGAAAAAAAAAAACACATTTATTACCCTTCTATATCTTATATATATAGTTTTTTTTCCCTGGTGGATCTCTTTTTTATTTAAAAAAAGTTTTGAATCTTGGGTTATTAGTTGGTGGAATACTAGTAAATCCGAAATTTTTTTAAATGATATCCAAGAAAATTGTTTTCTAGAAAAATTCATAGAATTCGAGGAGCTCGCTCGCTTGGACGAAATGATAAAAGAATATCCGGAAATACATCTACAAAAGTTTCCTATCGGAATCCAGAAACAAACGATCCAATTGATCAAGATACATAATGAGGATCGTATCAATACGATTTTGCACTTCTCGACAAATATAATCTCTTTAGTTATTGTAAGTGGTTATTCTATTCTAAGTAATGAAGAACTTTTTTTTATTAATTCTTGGGTTCAAGAATTCCTATATAACTTAAGTGACACAATAAAAGCTTTTTCCATTCTTTTATTAACCGATTTATGTATAGGATTCCATTCACCCCACGGTTGGGAACTAATGATTGGTTCTGTTTATAAAGATTTTGGATTTGCTCATAATGATCAAATTATATCTGGCCTTGTTTCCACTTTTCCAGTCATTATCGATACAATTTTGAAATATTTGATTTTCCGTTATTTAAATCGTGTATCTCCGTCACTTGTAGTGATTTATCATTCAATGAATGACTGAAAAATGATCAAAAAATCTCATTAGAATCTTTGTTATTTTGTACACATAAGCAAAATATTCAAAATCTTACTTTGATTGTATCTTTCTTTATATTATTTTATCTTTACTGTAATATAATATTATTATTTATTTTTTCTCTTTCTTTTTATATTGAATTTCTTTTTTTTTTTTTCTATACATCACATCCAAGGGATTCTCTTCCTATATCTTATATTTTAGTAAAAATTTTTCAGTAACTACCAGTATCGTGGATAGGGACCTATACGAGCGACCTACCTAATTTTATTGTAGAAATTTTCAGGATCAATGATTGGACCATGCAAACTCGAAAAACCTTTTCTTGGATAAAGGAAGAGATTACTTATTCCATTTCCGTATCACTTATGATATGTATAATAACTTGGGCATCCATTTCAAATGCATATCCGATTTTTGCACAGCAGGGTTATGAAAACCCACGCGAAGCAACTGGCCGTATTGTATGTGCCAATTGTCATTTAGCTAATAAACCGGTAGATATTGAGGTTCCACAAGCGGTACTTCCTGATACTGTATTTGAAGCAGTTGTTCGAATTCCTTATGATATGCAACTGAAACAAGTTCTTGCTAATGGAAAAAAGGGGGCTTTGAATGTGGGGGCTGTTCTTATTTTACCTGATGGGTTTGAATTAGCCCCGTCCAATCGTATTTCGCCGGAGATGAAAGAAAAGATAGGAAATCTGTCGTTTCAGAGTTATCGCCCCACTAAAAAAAATATTCTTGTGATAGGTCCTGTTCCAGGTCAGAAATATAGTGAAATTACCTTTCCAATTCTTTCTCCGGACCCCTCCACTAAGAAAGATGTTCACTTTTTAAAATATCCCATATATGTAGGCGGAAACAGAGGAAGGGGTCAGATTTATCCCGACGGGAGCAAGAGTAACAATACGGTTTATAATGCTACAGCCGCAGGTATAGTAAGCAAAATAATACGAAAAGAAAAAGGGGGGTACGAAATAATCATAACAGATACGTCAGAGGGACGTCAAGTGATTGATATTATACCTCCAGGACCGGAACTTCTTGTTTCAGAAGGCGAATCCATCAAAGTTGATCAACCATTAACAAGTAATCCTAATGTAGGTGGATTTGGTCAGGGGGATG